TTTTATAATTTTCTAACTGTTCCAAAGTCTTATAAGTTGCATTAATCAAATTCAATTTTTCTCGTTCTATTTCAGAGTATCCAGTCATTCGAAATTGATCCGCTTCTATTTCGACTTTCCGTAAGCGGGCCCGGGCTTTTTCTAACTGGTCTAGGGCCCCTTTGCGTAATTCTTCTGAATTTTGAATAGTCTTCAAGATCCTTTGTTTTCGATTATCTAATAAATCACTTAACACTCCCTTTCCAAAAAAAATTAACACACCAAGTACTACGCTTAGGTTTATTAGATTGGTTGCAAAAATATCAGTATTAAACCCGAAACTCCCCGCGGATGGCCAATAACCCAAGGAAAGGAAAGAATCGGTTACATTTTTCATATGATCTCCTCTTTCTTATAGTTATAGCTTTCTTCTAGTTATAGATAGACTACTTAATTTTTTTTTATTTCTATTCTTTAATTGTATTCTTTTATTATGACTTTCACTATTTCTAAATAGAAAATAGTAAATTGAGTCAAAAAAATATATTGATATTAGAAATGAATTTTAATGGATTTTTTTTTTCAATTGGAAATTTCCAATACTTGGAAATTTCCAATAAGCTTGATACTTATTCGATTCGAATTAGTTCGATTCGAATTCGGTACCAGGTCTTATACAGGTCAGTTGCGAAATACCTCGTTTGTTACAATACAATTGCAATACTTCCTAAAAAAAGTTCGTCCATTGGACTAAGAAGGTAAAGGAAAAAGTTAGTTGGATCCTCATTCTTAAACCAGGGATTTCCGTGGGTTGTTGTTCCTAAGTAATTAAATTGTAGGAATTAAATATTAAAATAATTCGAAAAAACAAGATCAACAAATCTTACGGAAATAAATAAAAATATGTGTTTTTAGGATTAAACAAAAGGATTCGCAAATAAAAGAGCTAATGCTACAACTAACCCATAAATTGTTAAAGCTTCCATGAAAGCTAGACTAAGTAATAAAGTACCCCGTATTTTTCCTTCCGCCTCTGGTTGTCTCGCGATCCCTTCTACAGCCTGTCCCGCAGCAGTACCTTGACCAACCCCAGGTCCAATAGAAGCAAGCCCGACAGCCAATCCAGCAGCAATAACGGAAGCGGCAGAAATCAGTGGATTCATGATAAGTTCCTCGCGCCAAAACAAAAATAAAGAAATAGTTAATGATACAATCAACCAATATTTAGTAAGACAAATTAGATATATTTTTTTTTAGTTCCTATATACCTAAGTTAATGTCTAATATCACATATACGTGTTTTTCCCCCATACCGTAAACCAAATATTGTATCTTTATTGTATCTTAAAGTCATCGGGATTCTCGAATCATTCTTCGAAAGATTTACAAGAGTTTTCTTATAGCGATTAGATTATATACACCTAGTTCGACCCCCCATTCCTACGCAAACCAATCCATATTTTTTTTACGATTAAAAAATATCGTAACCTTTTTTACAATTACTCTAGATCGTCTATATCTTGATTTATACCTTATTTGTCTATTTATCTTCCCTAAGTGGATTACCTCAAACGGCGCATACATTGCGTCAGGCTAAGCTAAAAAAGACTGTGTTGGAAACTAGTCAATGATGACCTTCCATGGATTCGCCTATATAAGCCGCAGCTAGGGTTGCAAAAATAAGAGCTTGAATACCGCTTGTAAATAATCCAAGGAACATGACTGGTATAGGAACTACTAAAGGTACTAAAGAAACAAGAACAACAACTACTAATTCATCAGCTAAAATATTTCCGAAAAGTCGAAAACTAAGCGATAACGGTTTTGTGAAATCTTCTAAGATGTTAATAGGTAAAAGGATTGGCGTTGGTTGAATATATTTACCGAAATAACTCAATCCCTTTTTTGTAAGGCCCGCATAAAAATATGCTACTGAAGTAAGTAAAGCTAAAGCAACGGTCGTGTTTATATCATTTGTGGGTGCGGCTAACTCCCCGTGAGGTAACTGTATAATTTTCCAGGGTAAAAGAGCCCCTGACCAATTCGAAACAAAAATAAATAGAAACATAGTTCCAATAAAGGGAACCCATGGACCGTATTCTTCTCCAATTTGAGTTTTGCTCACGTCTCGAATGAATTCAAGAACATATTCAAAGAAATTCTGACCATCAGTAGGAATGGTTTGTGGATTACGAACAGCTAGAATGGCTGAACCTAATAAAATAGCAATTACGACCCAAGAAGTAATAAGTACTTGCGCATGGACTTGGAAACTTCCTATTTGCCAATAGAAATGTTGGCCTACTTCCACACCGGATATATCGTATAAACCTTTTAGTGTTTTGATAGAACATAATAGAACATTCATATTACCCTCTGAAAGAAATAGAACTTAAAAAGGAATTATTTTGATTCAACCATCTTTTTTTTTTTCGATTTGCCTACTTGAATTATATATTTAAAATATCAACTAATCACAGAAAATCTCCGGTTTTTAGCTCTTTTATGCTAGTCAAGAATA